AGTGATATGTCTGAATTAAAAGTAATAAACTGTAAATTTATTTATAAATATTTAAAAAAATATTTTTTCACTAATTAAATATAATAGAATTAAACTACTTCAATAAAATTCAAAATTTTATATGCATCTTTACATTAATATTTATTTATTTATTTCATAATTTAATATAATCATAAAAAATTATTAAAATTAATTCTATAGCTACATGATCAATATTTTCTACACAAGATGCATCTTCACCTATTATAGAACAATTAATTTTTTTTCATGACTACTCAATAATAATTATTATCTCAATTACAATTTCTATTTCTTACTTAATAATTATACTTATAAAAAACAAATTTTATAATCGATTTATATTAGAAAGTCAAATAATTGAAATCATTTGAACAATTACACCAATAATAATTTTAATTTTTATAGCAATTCCTTCATTAATAATTTTGTATATAACTGATGAAATTAAAAATCCATTATTATCTATTAAATCAATTGGTCATCAATGATACTGAAGATATGAATATTCTGATTTTAAAAATATTGAATTTGATTCATTTATAATTAAAGAACATACATTAAATAATTTTCGTTTATTAGATACAGATAATCATATAATTATCCCAATAAACTTAAATATTCGACTAATTGTTAACTCTTCTGATGTAATTCATTCATGAACAGTACCATCATTAGGTATTAAAATTGATGCTACACCAGGTCGAATTAATCAAATTCTTCTAATATCAAATCGACCTGGATTATTTTATGGGCAATGTTCAGAAATTTGTGGAACAAATCATAGATTTATACCAATTGTAGTTGAAAGAACTTCTCTTAAATTATTTAATAAATGATTAATATCTAATTAATATTTATTTTAATAAATAAAATTATTTATTAATAATAAAAATAAATATTAGATGACTGAAAATGTTAAGTATTGATCTTTTAAATCAATTATAGTAAATAAAATTTTTATAACTTTTACTTCTAATAATAAATATAAAAGAATTAGTTAACTATTTATAATATTAAAATGTCAATTTAAAGTAATTAAAATTTAATTTAATATTCTTTTATCCCACAAATTTCTGATTTATCATGAATTAACTTATTTATATTTTTTAATTTAACAATATTTATAATAATATCTATAATTTATTTTAATTACTTACAAAAAATTAATAATAACAAAAAAAAATCAAAAAATTATATAATCAATAAAAAATCAATATTATTTAAATGATAACAAATTTATTTAGAATTTTTGATCCATCTACATCTTATAATATATCACTTAATTGAATTAGGAGAATATTACCTTTAATAATTTTCCCTATAATATTTTGAATTAAACCCTCCCGATTCTCTATATTTTGAATATTAATCTTAAATAAATTATTTAAAGAATTTTTTATTTTAATAAATAAAATAAATACTCTAAATATATTAATGTTTTTATCATTATTTAATTTAATTTTAATTAATAATTTTATAGGATTATATCCATACATTTTTACAAGATCTAGGCATCTAACTTTTTCATTATCACTAGCTATTCCCCTTTGATTATCATTTATAATTTTTGGATGACAAAATAATTATAATCATATATTCTCTCATATAGTTCCTAATGGAACCCCATATATTCTAATTCCTTTAATAATTATTATTGAAAATATTAGTAATATTATTCGACCAGGTACTTTAGCAATCCGTCTTTCAGCAAATATAATTGCAGGTCATCTTTTAATTACTCTTTTAAGAAGAACAGAAAATTCTAAATCAATAAATACTTTATTAATTTTATTAATAATTTTATCTCAATGTTTACTTATAATTTTAGAAATAAGAGTTTCCATAATTCAAGCCTATGTATTTTCAATTTTAACTACATTATATTCTAATGAAGTAAATTAAATTTATCTTATAAAACCATATGACAAAATCTAATTTCCCCTTTCATATAGTATCTCAAAGCCCTTGACCTATTTTAACATCTATAAGATTAATAGTAATACTTATAGGCTCAAGAATCTTTTTTTCATATTCAAATTCAATTATTCTTTTTATTGGAATTTCATCAACAATTTTATGTATATATCAATGATGACGAGATATTATTCGAGAAAGAACTTACCAAGGATTTCACACAAAATTAGTATGTAAAGGAATTAAAACAGGAATAATTTTATTTATTATTTCTGAAATTTTTTTCTTCATTTCATTTTTTTGAGCTTATTTTCATATATTTCTAACCCCAAATATTGAAATTGGAATAATATGACCCCCTAAGGGAATTAAACAATTTAATCCTATAAGAATTCCTTTACTTAATACTATTTTATTAATTTCCTCAGGAATTTCAATTACATGAAGACACCACAGAATTCTTAATAATATAAAAAATAAATCTATTTTAAGATTAATATTAACCATTATATTAGGAATTTATTTTTCCCTAATTCAATATTATGAATATTTATCTGCCCCATTCTGTATTTCTGATTCATCTTACGGATCAATCTTTTTTATATTAACAGGATTTCATGGTATTCACGTATTAATTGGAACCACATTTTTAATTATCTGTTTATATTTTAATAAAAACAATCATTTAAATATAAATCACCATCTATCATTTGAATTATCTTCATGATATTGACATTTTGTTGATGTTGTATGATTATTCCTTTATATTTTAATTTATTGATGAAATTTTTAAAAATTAAATTAATTTAATCTAATAATTAATATAGTATAAATATTACAATTAATTTCCAATTAAAAGATTTTATTTAATTTATAATAAATATTAATAATTTTAAATATACTTATTATAATATCATTATTTTCAATAATTGTAAGTCTTATAATTTTAATTAATAAATTAATATCAAAAAAAAATAAAAAAAACCGTGAAAAAAATTCCCCATTCGAATGTGGATTTGATCCATTTAAAACAACACGCCTCCCATTCTCTTTACACTTTTTTTTAATTAGACTAATTTTTCTAATTTTTGATATTGAAATTACTCTTATATTACCCCTAATCAACATAATAATAATTACAAATAAATTTTGATTAAATTTAACCTTTATAATTTTTATATTAATCCTTATCTTAGGAATTTTTATTGAATGAAAAACAGGTGTAATCAAATGATTAAAATAAAATAAAATAAATTTATCAAATTTAAATTATATTATAATTTTTATAAAAATTGTATATAATTTAATTTAAAATAAAGGATATTAATTTATAAAAAATATTTAAATTGCATTTAAAATAAAGTAAAATTAATTTACTATATCTTAAATTTTAATTTATGAATTTTAAATCAGTTTCGACCTGATTAATGATTAAATTAATTTTATTAATCCATAAATTAATTATAAATTATATTTATTTTAATCATTATAAATTTTAATAATAAGAAATAATAATAATTATTAATTATTAATTTTAAGATTAGAAATCTTTATAAATTTTATTTCAATAATATTTTTATACAATTAATTTATATAGGTTAAAATAAACCATTATATTTTCAATATAAAATTAATAAAATAAAAAATATTTATAAATTTATACTATTTAAAAATTATAAAAATTACCTTAATATCTTCAATATTACACTCTAAAATTTAAGCTATTTAAATTAATCTATTTAATAAATTAATTTAATTTAAAAAAATTAATAAAAAATATATAATTAATAATAAATAACTAATTATATAAACAAAATTACCCTTACTTTTATTAAATAAATTTAATAAAATAATATTACTAAAAATATCTTTAATAATAAAAAATTCAATTAATTTTAAACCTATCATTTCATTTCATCCTTTCTCTAAATTTTTATTATAAAATTCAAATTTTTTATATCTATTTAAATAAATCATTTTTAATAAATTTATTATATTTCATATTAATCCATTAAAATACATAATTTTATAAAAAAATTGATAAAATAAATTCAATTTATAAAAACAAAAACCAATTATCATCCCTGTTAAAATCATTAATAAAATAACAAATTTAATAAAAAATGATAAAATATTTAAATCCAACCAATCAAAAAAATTTCATATAAAAAATATACCTATAAATACTGAAAATATTATTAATAAAATTATTGAAAAATTAATATGAAAATTTTCACTAAAATTTATTAAACTTTTAATTAAATTTATATTAAAATAAATCATTAATATTATTCGTATTGTATAAGAAATAGTTAAACCAATAGATAATAAAAATAAAATAAAAATATATAAATTAACTTTCATAAAAAATAATTTTTCTAAAATTAAATCCTTAGAAAAAAATCCTGACAAAAAAGGAAATCCACATAAAGCTATATTTGAAATAACTAAAGATATTATAACATAAGGTCTTATTAATCTAAAAAATCCTATAAAACGTATATCCTGTATATTATTAAAATTATGAATAATATATCCTACACATATAAATAATAATGACTTAAATAAAGCATGCATAACTAAATGAAAAAAAGATAAAATTTCATAATTTAAAGACAAAATTATTATTATTAAACCTAATTGACTTAATGTAGATAAAGCAACAATCTTCTTTAAATCATATTCAAAATTAGCTACTAATCCTGATATAAATATAGTTATAATTCTAATAAATAATAACAAATCTCTTCATATACTAATTATTAAAACCTTACTAAATCGAATTAATAAATACACCCCCGCAGTCACTAATGTAGAAGAATGAACTAATGAAGAAACAGGTGTAGGTGCAGCTATAGCTAAAGGTAATCAAGAAGAAAAAGGAATTTGTGCACTTTTGGTTATACCAACTAAAATAAACATAATAATAATAATAAAACCTAAATCTTCAAATTTCAAAAAAAAATTTATTCTATAATTAAAATATATTAACCCAATAACAATTAAAATTATAACATCACCCACCCGATTTAACAAAACTGTAACTATACCTGAATTATAAGAACTTATATTATGATAATAAATCACAAGACAATAAGAAACCAAACCTAATCCATCCCAACCTAATAAAATTCTTACCATATTAGGTCTAATAATTATAAACAATATTGATAAAACAAATAAATTTAATAACCAAAAAAATCGTATAATTTTTAAATCACCTATTATATAATCAATTCTATATAATAAAATTATTGATATAATTAATAAAACTACTCTTAAATAAATTAAACAAATTCAATCTAATAAAATTAAATAATTTAATTTAATTCTTAAAAAATTAACAAAATTTCAATCTATTATTAAAATATAATGATAATTATATATATATAAACTAATTAAAAAAATAAAAAAACTTAAATTAAACATTAATCATCTAAAAATATAAAACAATAAATTTTTTATTGATTAAAATAAAATTTATATTTTTATATCTTCAATTCCACAAATTAAAATTTTTAATAAACTATTTAATCTTTATATTTATTTAATAAATAAATTAAATTTTAAATCTAAACAAAAAAATCTAAATTTAAAAAAATTACATTTATAGGTAATCAATGTAAAAAAACAATTAAAAACTCAACCATAAACCTTCTTAAAAACATTAAATTACTTTCTTTAAATTTTCCATGTTGAGTAAAAGAAAATAAATATAATCTATACACAGCCCTCAAAAAACAAATAACCATAATAAAAATTAAAAATATTAAAGAAAAATTAATAATTACAGAAATCAAAAAAATTTCTCTTAATAAATTTAAAGAAGGAGGTGAAGATATATTTATAACACATAACAAAAATCATCATAAAGACATCTTAGGTATTAAAGTCATTATACCTTTATTAAAAAAAAACCTTCGTCTTATTAAACGTTCATAATTAAAATTTACTAAACAAAATAAACCTGATGAACATAATCCATGACTCAATATTATAAAATATCCCCCTAAATAACCTAATTTAGTTAAAGTTATTATACCTACTATTATAATTCCTATATGAACAACTGAAGAATAAGCTACTAATATCTTTAAATCTACTTGAATTAAACAAATTATTCTAATATAAAATCTTCCAATTAATATTCAAATCATAAAAATATAATTATAATATATACAAAATTTTTCAAAAATTAACATTAAACGCAACATTCCATAAGAACCTAACTTTAATATAACACCAGCTAAAATCATTGATCCTCTAACAGGAGCCTCTACATGAGCCTTTGGTAATCATAAATGAAAAATAAATATAGGTAATTTAACTAAAAAAGGAAAAACTATTATAAAATAATGATAAAAAAAAAAATTATTGTTAAAATAAAACAATTTTATTAAAAACATTAAATCAAATATAAAAGTATTTTCTTCATAATAAATAAAAAAAATTAATAATATTAAAGGTAATGAAGAAAACAAAGTATAAAATAATATATATATTCCAGCTTGTAATCGTTCAACCTGCATCCCCCAACCAAAAATTAATAACAACATAGGAATCAATCTAAATTCAAATAAAATATAAAAAAAAAATAAATTTATTACCCTAAAAACCAAAAATAAAATTATTAATATTAAAATATTAATATTAATAAATATATCATTAAAATATTTTAATTTAAATAATATAATTCTAGCCATTACTATTAAAAATAAAATTCAAATTCTTAATATAATTAAACCTTTTGAATAATTATCAATTATTATTAAATAACCATAAATTCTATAAAATCCAGTTACTATAAATCTACTTTTTATTATTATAATAATAAAAATAAATATTATAATCAATATAAAAAATACCTTATTTACATAATTAAATATTAAATTAAAAAAAAATAAAAAAAAAAACATCAAGTTTAATTTTATCATAAAACATAAAATTAAATTTTATATTAAACTCAAAATTTTTACATAATCATTACCATATATACGTATTATTACTACTAATAAAGATAAACCTATAACACCTTCACAAACCATTAAAACCATAAAATAAATAAAAAATCTATAATTCAATCCTATATAACTAAAAATTATAAAAATAAAATACATTAATCCAACAACTAAAAATTCCATTCTAATTAATAACATTAATAAATGTTTTATAAAATACATTATTATTAATAAAGATATAAATAATAAAAATAATAAATAATAAAATTCTATAATAAGCTATTTAGTTTAATAATAAAAACTATTGTCTTGTAAACTTTAAATAAAATTTATAATTTTAATAGCTTTCAAAAAAATAAAATTATAACGTATTTATATATTTAATCTCCAAAATTAAAATTTTAATTAAACTATTTTTTGTTATATATATATATATAATATTATTAAATTAATTAATAATATTAATTAATATTATAAAATTATGAATAAATTAACAAATTTCATAAATACTGATTTTAATTTAATCAAATATTTTCTTTCTCTTTTACCTCTTTTATTCTTAACATTTATTATAATATCACCAAAAAAAATATTTTCTAATAATCCTCTTTTACTAAGAATAATTTTATGCCTACTTACAATTATATATTCAATTCATTTAAGACTTTTTATATCCTCATATTGATTTTCAATAATTGTATTTTTAATAATAATTGGAGGTCTCCTAATTTTATTTTTATACTTTACTAGAATTAGACCTAATGAATTTATTAACTTTTCTAAATTTACATTAATTTCATTTTTAATAAAAATCTTATTAAGAATAATAATTATTTACTTAATCAATCTTTTTTTTATTAATAAATTCAATTTAATCAATATATGAAAAATTTCTAATGAATTTATTATAAACTTAATTAAAAAAAATAATTATAATTTTTCATCTTCAAACTTCATTTATAACTATCCAATTAATAAAATTACAATATTTATTATTTTATATTTATTTTACACCTTATTTATTATTAACAAACTATGTCTAAATATAAAAAAACCCATACGAAAATTTAATAATTAAATAAAATAAATTTATTTTAAATTTTTTATGAATAAATCAATCTCTCTAATAAAAAAAAATTCAATACTTAAAATTATTTATAATTCCCTAATCAATTTACCTTCACCTATAAATATTTCATATTGATGAAATTTTGGATCACTTCTAGGATTATGTTTATCTATTCAAATCATTACAGGATTTTTCTTATCTATACATTACGCCCCAAATATTAATTTAGCCTTTAATAGAATTATTCATATAATACATGATGTAAATTATGGATGAATTATACGATATATCCACCTAAATGGAGCATCTATATATTTTATTTGTATATACATTCATATTGGTCGAGGAATTTATTATCACTCATTCAATTTAATTAGTGTATGAATAGTTGGAATTATAATTTATTTTCTATCCATAGCAACTGCATTTTTAGGATATGTACTTCCATGAGGTCAAATATCATTTTGAGGTGCTACTGTAATTACAAATTTAATTTCAGCTATTCCTTATTTAGGTAATATAATAGTAGAATGAATTTGAGGGGGATTTTCAGTTGAAAACCCTACTCTTAATCGATTCTATTCATTACATTTTATTTTACCCCTAATTATTACTATAATAATTTTAATTCATTTAATATATTTACACAATACAGGATCAAATAATCCCTTAGGGACAAATTCTAATTTATATAAAATCCCATTTAATTTCTTCTTTTCTATCAAAGATATTATAGGATTCATCTTTATAATATTTATTTTATTTTTAATTATTACATTAAAACCAAATATCATAAATGACCCAGAAAATTTTATTGAAGCTAATCCAATATTAACACCAATTCATATTCAACCAGAATGATATTTTCTATTTGCATATGCAATTTTACGTTCAATTCCTAACAAATTAGGAGGTGTAATTGGTTTATTAATATCAATTATTATACTCACAACTTTACCCTTAATAAATTTTATATATAAATTTCAAAGAAATTCATTCTATCCTATCAATCAAATATTATTCTGAATATTTATTAATACATTTATTTTATTAACATGAATTGGATCTAAAAATATTGAATTACCATTCACAACAATTGGAAAAATCTTATCATTTTTATACTTTCTTTATTTCATTATTAACCCATTAAGATTAATTATATTTAATAAAATTAAATATATAAAATAATAAAAAAAAGATAATTAAAATATCTATATTTAGATTATGAATCTAAAAGCTTAAAATTAGCTTATTTTTTTTACATAATTTTATTCAATTTAATCTAATAATAACAATTTAATTATCATAATAAATAAAATAAAATTTAAAATTCTTCTCAAAAAAATTTTTCAAACTAAATATATTAATTTATCATAACGAATCCGAGGAAAAGATCCCCGTATTCAAATAATAGAAAAAATCAAAAAAAAAACTTTAAAAAAAAATAAAAAATCAATACCCCCTAAAAACAATATTGTATATAATATTGATATAAAATTAATTATTCCATATTCAGCTAAAAAAATTAAAGCAAATAAACCCCTTATATATTCAGTATTAAATCCTGAAACTAACTCTGATTCTCCTTCAGCTAAATCAAATGGTGTTCGATTTAATTCAATTAATAATCTAACATAAAATATTAAACCAATACCTCTCAATATAAAAATAAACCAAATATTATTTTGATAAAAAGTTATTTGTAAAATATTATATCTTTCAGTTAATATAAAAATTCTAAAAATTAATAATATAAATCTAACTTCATAAGAAATTGTTTGAGAAATTAAACGAATTGACCCCAATAAAGAATATATAGAATTTGATGATCATCCAGCCCATATTAAACCATAAACACCAATTCTAAAAACACAAAACATAAAAATTAATCCTAAATTTATAGATATTAAATTAAATTTATAAGGATAATTAAATCACATAATTATTATTAATAATATACTTAATATAGGGGAAAATAAATAAATAAAAAAATTAATATTTATTAAAGATACAGTTTCTTTACAAAATAATTTAATAGCATCCCTAAAAGGCTGAAAAATACCAATTAATCCTACTTTATTAGGACCTTTCCGTAACTGAATATACCCTAAGATTTTTCGCTCTAATAAAGTAGTATAAGCAACTGAAATTAAAACTATAATAATTAAAATTAATATAATAAAAAAAAATTCTAAGGAGTATTGAATATAAATCTTAATTTCCTTTATAATTTATTAACAAAATTATAAAAAATATTATTTATATTAAAAAATTAATATATTAATAGATTCTAAATCTATTACACTTATCTGCCAAAATAATTATTTTTTTTAAAAAAATTAATTTATAATAAAATAAAATTTTAAATTTATAATTTAATTATTAAGTCCTTTCGTACAATAATAATTTTTTTTATTTAAAGATAGAAACTGATCTGGCTTACGCCGATCTAAACTCAAATCATGTAAAATTTTAAAGGTCGAACAGACCTAAATTATAAAATTCTTCATTTATATTTTATTTTAATTCAACATCGAGGTCGCAAACAATTTTTTTAATATGAACTTTAAAAAATTATTACGCTGTTATCCCTAAGGTAACTTATTTTATTTTATAAAATTTATACAAATTCAAACCATTAATTTATGTAAACTTATATTTAAAATTTTATCAATTTTTAAAACAACCCCAGTTAAATAAAAATACTACTTAAAAATTTTATAATAAAATATTATAAATAATATTTTAATAAAGATCTATAGGGTCTTATCGTCCCTTAAAAATATTTAAGCATTTTTACTCAAAATTTAATTTTTACTAATTAATTTTTAGACAGCTTATATTTTATTAAATCTTTCATTCCAGTTTTTAATTAAAAAACTAATGATTATGCTACCTTTGTACAGTCAATTTACTGCAGCCATTTAAATTTAAAATTCATTGGGCAGACCAGACTTTAAATTTTATTCTAAAAGACATGTTTTTATTAAACAGGTAAATATATAATTTTGCCGAATTCCTTTAAATCAATTAATTATTAATTATTAATTTAATTATATTTTTATAAAATTATATTATTTATACTTATTTAAACATTATAATACTTAAAAATTTTATTAAATAAATTTATTTAATATCTATATTAAAATTTTTATTAATTTAAATTATTTTAACTATATAAAATTAAATTTTTACATTTTTTTTATAAATTTAAATTTCTATTAATATTAAATTTTATTAAATATAATAATTCAAAAAAATAATTTTTAATACCTAAAATTATAGTTTATCCTATAATTCTTTATTAATTTTAATTATTTAATTTTTCAAAAAAAATTAAATAAATTTTAATAAATTAACTAAATTCAATTTATTTATTAAATAACTAGATATAATAAAAATCGAATAACTTTTCATTTCAAATTTAATATTAAATATATTTTTGTAACAATATAAATTATACTTAAATTATCTCCTTTTATTTCGAGATGATTAATATTAATTAAAATTAATTTATTTAACCCTGATACAAAAGGTAAAAAAAAATAATTTTACTTTTATAATTTTAATTTAAAATTATCTTTTTCTTTTACAATACTTATATTATAAATTATCTCAATTTTTCTAAAATAATACTAATAATTTTTTTTTATAAAAATATTTTTTTTATGAAAATTAAATTTAATATCACAATTAAAAAAAATTTATTTTTTTTATTTAATTAATCAAAATTAAAATTTTAATTAAACAATTAATCTTTTCAATGTAAATGAAATATTTGAATTTAAACTAAAATTTTATTTAAATATAATCTTAACATCACCTTCCGGTAACATTACTATGTTTCGACTTGTCTTATTTAATTAAGAATGACGGGCTATTTGTACACATTTAATTATTTTAATCAATTTAATTAATTAAATTAAATTTACTTTTAAATCCTATTTCAATATAATATTAAAAATATAAATCTAAACCAAAATTAATTTTATTGTAACTCAATTTTACTTAATTATTCTACATTTTGACCTGAAATAAATATTATTTATAAATATTTATGAAATTTAAAATTCTAAAAAAAATTTCTGTTAACGGAAATATATAAAAAAAAATCAAGTAATTCCTTTCGTGTATCATCAATTATAAATCAAGTTCCCCTAAAAAAACATTAAATACTGCCAAATTTTATAGTTTTCATAATAATTAATTACTAACCAAACTTAAATTCAATTTTATATTTTCATAATAGGGTATCTAATCCTAGTTTACAATAAAATTTATTAAATTAATCATCATCATTACAAAATAAATATTTTTTTTAAAATTAAATTCTACCTAAAATTTTAAATTTAATTATTTAAATTTTGTAATTCATTATCAATTAATTAAATCCATCTAAAAAATTAATTTTAATCTTCTGTATAACCGCAATTGCTGGCACAAAAATTTATTAATTATATTTTAATTATCTATATTAATCTTCATTAAAATATCTATAATATTAAGTACTTCATAATATAATATATAATAATTAAAAATAATTATTTAAATTATTTTAGTTTATAAAAATTTACTTATACTTTAAAAATATTTTATTTATATTTTAATTAAATTTAAAAATAATATTACTAATATTTAAACAAAAATTAAATTTTATAAACTTTATTAAAATTCAATCTATTAATTACTAATTAACTTAAATTTAATTTATTTAAAAATTAAAGGAATTTCTTTATATACATGTTCAGAGGGAGGATATTTTCTCAACCATTCTAATGAACTTGATATTATTAAATTAAATAAAAGTTTACGCTGAGAAACTAAAGATTCCCATAGACAAAATAAAATTATTAATAATCTAATTAATGAAATAATTGAACCTACAGAAGAAATAATATTTCAAATTAAATAAACATCAGGATAATCTGAGTATCGACGAGGTATTCCTATTAATCCTAAAAAATGTTGAGGGAAAAAAGTTAAATTAACCCCAATAAATATAGATAAAAATTGAATTTTTAATCATTTTTCATTTATTACTAAAGAAGTAAATAAAGGATATCAAAAAATAAATCCCCCAATAATTGAAAATACCGCTCCTATAGATAAAACATAATGAAAATGAGCAACAACATAATAAGTATCATGAAGAATAATATCTAAGGAAGAATTTGATAAAATTACTCCTGTTAGACCCCCCAAAGTAAATAAAAAAATAAATCCTAATCTTCATATTAATCTAACATTTAAATTAAATTTAACTCCATATAAAGTTCCCAATCATCTAAATACTTTAATTCCAGTAGGAACAGCAATAATTATTGTAGCTGAAGTAAAATAAGCTCGTGTATCTACATCCATACCTACAGTAAATATATGATGAGCTCACACAATAAATCCCAAAAATCCAATTGATAATATAGCATAAATTATTCCTAATGTACCAAATGTTTCTTTTTTTCCTCTTTCCCTCCTAATTACATGAGAAATAATCCCAAACCCTGGTAAAATTAAAATATAAACCTCAGGATGACCAAAAAATCAAAATAAATGTTGATATAAAATTGGATCTCCCCCTCCTGAAGGATCAAAAAATGTTGTATTTAAATTACGATCAGTTAATAATATAGTAATAGCCCCAGCTAAAACTGGTAAACTCAATAATAATAAAATAGCAGTAATAATTACAGATCACCTAAATAAAGATATTTGATCTATTTTTATTCCTATTGGTCGTATATTTATAATAGTAGTAATAAAATTAATTGCCCCTATAATTGAAGACACACCAGCTAAATGTAAAGAAAAAATTGCCAAATCAACTGAACTACCTTGATGTCTAATATTTGATGATAAAGGAGGGTAAACTGTTCATCCTGTCCCTACTCCTGAATTTATAAATCCACTTAATAATAATAATATTAATGAAGGAATTAATAATCAAAATCTTATATTATTTATTCGAGGGAAAGCTATATCAGGAGCTCCTAATATTAAAGGTACTAATCAATTACCAAATCCCCCAATTAAAAAAGGCATAACTATAAAAAAAATTATAACAAAAGCATGAGCTGTAACAATTGAATTATAAATTTGATCATTTCTAATTAATCTACCGGCTCTTCCTAATTCTATACGAATCAGTATTCTCATTGACGACCCCAGTATACCTGATCAAATTGCAAAAATAAAATAAAGAACTCCAATATCCTTATGATTAGTTGATATTAATCATTTATTCAATAATTTATATAAAAAAATTTTTTATTTATCTATTATCTATTAAATTAACTTAAATTCAATAGATATTTATACATTATTTATCTTATTCAATAATTTTCATATATTCATATAATAATTATAAAATCTATAACCAAAAAAAATTTAATAATTAATACTAATATATTTAAATTAAAATTTATTTTATTATAAAATTAAAATTTTAATGTATTTGTAATTTTATGGCAAATAAATTAATCATAAAAATTAAAATTATGTTTTATAATAAAATTATTGAGTGTTAATCACACTTTAAATAATTTAAAGTAAATGATGATTTTATGAATTTTAATTTAAATTTTTTCAGACTTAATGATTATAGTTACTCTACGATACATTGGAAAGATTAATAAAAATTTAATAATAATGTTTAAATTTTAATTTTAATTATCTTTATGATTTAATTATTATATTAAAATTTTATTATAAAGTTTATTAAATATTCATAAAGTGGGGTAATAATAATATTCGATCCTGTAAAAAGTTATTCATTAGATAAGAAATTAATTATTAATATATTAATGGTAATATACATATTATTTTTCAATTATATTAAAGAATTAATTAAATTTCATATTGTATAATTATAATGAAAATGTAATTATTTTAAAGACTTCTATTAATATAAATTTTTATTCATATTAAATTTTAAAATTTTTATTTATGATAATCAAATTTCATAATGTATATATATATATAATTTATAATAAAATTTATAAAATCTATTTTATAATTTATATAGAAATTTTTTTAATTTATCTATTAATAACTCAATTAACTTAAATTCATAATAAGTTTATAAAATTCATTTTATAATTTATATAAAAAAATTTTTTATTTATCTATTATCTATTAAATTAACTTAAATTCAATAGATATTTATACATTATTTATCTTATTCAATAATTTTCATAAAAATAATTTAAATATATATTTTTTAATTAAATCTTAAATTTAATGTACTAATCTACCATATGAAAAAATATTATATATATATAATATTATTATATATAATTTTAATTAGATTAATTAATAATCAATAATAATATTAACAATATCACACCTCTATTTTGGTTTTAATTAAACTTTAAATTATAATTTATTATTAATAAAATTTATTTAATTAATAATTAAATATTTTTAACTTTGAAAATTAATAGTTTAATTAACTTAAAATCTTAACTTAATTCATTTATTAAAATTAAATATATATATATAAAATTATATTAAAAAAATTAACCTCAATATTATTAAAAAAAAACTCATATATAAAATTAAAATATTAAAAAATTTATAATTATTAAAATTATTAAAATAAAAAAAAAATATATTTATTAAATTTTCATCTTTATAAAACAAAAATATTACATAAATTAAACGAATATAATTAAATAATATTATTATTGAACCAATAATTATAAATAAATAAATTAAAATAACTATATTATTTAAAAATAACTCCATTACAAATCATTTTATATAAAATCCCAAAAATGGGGGTATTCCACCTAATGAAAATATTAATAATGAAAAAAAATACATAATATATTTTATTTTAATAAAAACTTGTAATTGATTAATATAATATACATAATATATATTAAATATATTTATTAAAAAATATAAAATAATTCTATAAATAATAAAATATAAAAATCAAATAAAAAAATTTATAATAATAGATATTAATATTCAACCTAAATGATTAATTGACGAATAAGCTATAATTATACGTAAAGAAACTTCATTTAATCTAAAAAATCTAACAAATGAACATAAAAAAATAACTAAATAAATCAAATTATTCTTAAATTGATATATAAAAATTATAGGTATAATTTTTTGAACTGTAGATAATAAATAACAATTTATCCAACTTATATATTTTATTATAATCATATACCAAAAATGAAAAGGTGCACACCCTAACTTAATTAATAAAGAAAATATATATAATATTTCAATAACTTTAATTCCAATATTAATATTTTCCATTAAGAATATTATAAAAATAATTCTTAATAAAAATATTATTGATCTTAAACTCTGAATAATAAAATAAATAAATACAATTTCAGTTTTAAAATTATTATTGTAAAAAATTAATAAAGGTAAATAAGAAATTAAATTTAATTCTATCATTATATATACTCCTAATATATTTAAAAAAGTTAAAGAAAATAAAATTGATAAAATTAATATTATAATAAATATAAATAATATATAATTAATATTATTTAATAAATAATAATTTATTTAAATTCAAATAAACTAATAAAAATAAAATTAAATAAAAATTAATATAAAATTTTAATTTATTTCTTATATTTTCAAAATATAAACTTTAAACAAGCTCATTAATTAAAAAATTTAATTAAGAATAAAATTAAAATTTACTTTATATATTCTATCAAAATATCCCTTTAATCAGGCACCTTAATAACAATCTAAAATTCAATAATATTCAATATTATATTAATAAATTTGCAATTTAACATTTTTAATTTAAATTATGAATTTTAATCTATTAATATAATTTATAATATAATTTATAATATAATTTATAATATAATTTATAATATAATTTATAATATAATTTATAATATAATTTATAATATAATTTATAATATAATTTATAATATAATTTATAATATAATTTATAATATAATTTATAATATAATTTATAATATAATTTATAATATAATTTATAATATAATTTATAATATAATTTATAATATAATTTATAATATAATTTATAATATATATAA